ACTATAGTTAGTTCAGCACTAATTAAGAATCCCCAAGGAGTTCCAAGAATTCTTGTTATACATTTGTTCCAACCCTCAATCCTCTTTTGTAGATTCATCGATATTGAATCAATCGAACGCACTTCTAATACTTGTTCCACTTTTGGAAGACCCTGCGTTATATCACCAGATCTCGATTTTTCATATATAAATGTAACTAATATATCTCCTTCGTAAAGGATTTCCCCATAATGGCCATGAACAGTTGCTCCCGGGGTGGCCAAATAAGGCTTAGCTGATCGTATTACTACGGAGTCAACTTGAACAAATATAACTTGCCCCGATTTTAGGTGTGGTCTATTTTTAGCTATACACACATTTTCACAAATAAACTGTCCAAGACTTATTATTGTAGATGTCTCTTCACAATAATTGTGATGACGAAAATACCAATTCAAATTCAATGGATTCAAAATAATGTTATTGCATGGATCGGGATTATAAATTTTCCCATTTTCATCCATTGAATAATATTTAATTACTTGAAAAGTCTCTTTTAAATTGTCAAGTTGCAAATAGTTAGTTACCAAGATCTGATTATGAGTTAGTAAATGGGAAAATGAAAAAAAATTCGCAATTGGAGGGGCTGATCCTAAAGGGCCCAACGAATTCCTAATTGAAATTCGGGGATCTTTTTTATTTTTAATTGATTTTTTTATTACATTGTGATATTTTACACCAGCGAATGAACCCATTCGAGAACAATTGGATGATAACAAAATTATCAATGATTGGAATTCCTTATTTTTATTCAACAACGTATGAATAGTTCCTTGATTGGGGTTAAGGAATTGTTGAATTCTTGCCTTGGAATAGGAATAAATGGAAGAAAACGGATTGATATTGGTGCAATCTGATCCATTATCAGAGAGCAATCCCGAACCCGATGGATCATTCCTTTTTACGATATACGAAATGGGGGATTTTACCAAGTCAATTCTTAGGAAATGTCGAATCAAACCATTTGTCCTTATTTCAACAAAAGAAGCATGGGCTTCTTCGCTAGAAGAACTTTTTTTGTCTTGGTCCCAATTCAATACTAAACAAGTCCGAACTAATTGAATACTTGTATCAGAAATTCCTCGAATTGGTTTGCCGTTTCCATAAAGGATATAATTGACAACTCGAAGTCGAACATTGTCCCGTTCCTGCAACAGATCGGGGGGGAAAAGTGTTGCTAAATTAAGACCGTCTCTTTTTTCATATGTGATTACAGGACGAACCAAAACAAAATACCCTTTTTTGCTAGGTGTAATCCGTTGGACATAGATCCAATTTTTCCATTTTTTTGATTCCTTGGAATTTCTTTTTCCCGTTCCTGGTGGTAGCGGTATCAAAACGCCGCTATGCCGGGATATTTTATCTGTCTCTCCAGGAAAATGGATATCTCCAGAAAAGATTTTAAGTTCAATTCCTTTTTTTTTTCTCTCCACCCGGACCAACCCACCCACTCGGCTTCTTATATTTAAAGTAATTTGTGTATCTATTCCAATGATACTATTGTTCTGTACCATTATCGAAGAAGATCCGGGTAAGATATGCACTTCCTCGGGAATGAAAAAAAATCGATCTACTTTCATTTGGTATTTTGGCCTAAATTCCTTAACCCCTCGATACTCAATCAAATCTTCCTTTTTGACGAGTGAATGCATTTCGATAGTCCCATATTTAGTAATTCCCGAACTCTTTCTTCTATATCGAGGATCATCGAAATAAGAAAGAATACTATTTCTACGGAAAATTCCATTTATGGGAATTTCAATCGAGATGCCTGGGGATTCGTTCTCGCGTTCTTGAATTGATTGGAGTGGCATAATAAATCTATTTCTTCGCCTCTTTGACAATAAATCAGAATTCTCGTGGAGAATGGCCGGATATATGCGATTACAATAACCAGTACATATGATTCGATTAAGGTCTAAATAATCAGGAATCCTATTTTTTTTTTTACCATAAAAATCCGAACTAAAGAATTTGTATCTCACCCGATCATTCGTTACTGAGAGTTTATAAGTAGATCTTCGCTTTACAGAAAGAGAATGCGTGTTCATTTGATCTTGATCCTTGTGAAGCGAAAGGGAGACTAGACTTGCTCTGCACGGCCCTCCTAATAATATCCATAAATGACTTGTTTTTGGTAATAGATGCACATTACCATATGTAAATTGGGGCGCATGATACACATCGGTACTCCAGTGCATTTCTCCGTCTGAGTCAGAATAAATATGTTTTCGAACCTTCTCTTTGAAACTCAAAGTAGATGTTCCCGCACGAATCTCAGCAATCACCTGTTCTGCTTCTACATATTGATCATTTTGAACTAAAAGAAAACTCTTGGGTGGAATATTCACATTATGTAGAATATTTTCACTCTTAATAGTTACATACAAGTCTATAGAACATAGAAAGGCGGGATGTCCATGACGTGTACGTGTCGGATGAACTAAATCTTCATTGAATT